AACGTTAAAAGATTAGAATCACAAAAAAGTATTTGGAAAATATTTAAAAGAAGGAATTCTCGAATAATTCGCAAATCACATTATTTTTTTAAATTTTTCATTGAAAGGGTATACATAGATATTCTTCTATGTTTCATTAATATTTCCAGAACTAATGCAAAATTTTTTATTAAATCAACAAAAAAAATTATTGATAAATACATTTACAATAATGAAAGAAATAAAAAAAGACTTGGTAAAACAAATCATAAGCAAATTCACTTTATTTCGATTATAAAAAGATCAGTTTCTAATATTAGAAATAAGAGTTCACAGATTTTTTGTGACTTATCCTCCTTGTCACAAGCATATGTATTTTACAAATTATCACAAACCCAAGTTATTAATTTGTATAAGTTAAGATCTGTCCTTCAATATAACGGAACATCCCTTTTTGTTAAGAACGAACAAAAAGATTATTTTGGAGCACGTGAAATGTTTCACTACGAATTAAGACATAAGAAATTTCGTAATTCTGGAATGAATCAATGGAAAAACTGGTTAGGAGGTCATTATCAATATAAATATTTATCTCCGATTATATGGTCTAGATTAGTACCACAAAAGTGGCGAAATAGAGTAAATCAACATTGTGCGGCTCAAAATCAAAATAAAGATTTAAAAAAATGGAATTTGTTTCAAAAAGATCAATTAATTCATTACAACAAACAAAATGATTATGAAGCAGACTCATTAATGAATCAAGAACAAAAAGACAAGTTAAAAAAAAACTATAAATATGACCTTTTATCATATAAATGGATTAATTATGAAAATAAGAATGACTCATCTATTTATGGATCACCATTACAAGTAAATAAAAACCAAGATATTTTTTATAATTACAACACCCATAAACACAAATTTTTTGATATTCTGGGAGATATCCTTATCAATAATTACCTAGACGAGGATGATATTTTGTATATAGAATATAAAAAAAAAAAACCGGATAGAAAATATTTTGATTGGAAAATTCTCCATTTTAACTTTAGAAAGAAAATTGATATTGAGGTCTGGATCAATACCAGTATCAACAATAATGAAAATACCAAGACTAGGTCGAAAAATTATCAAATAATTGATAAGAAAGGTCTTTTTTATCTCACACAAGATCAAGAAATCAAACCATCCCCAAAAGACCTTTTTGATTGGATGGGGATGAATGAAAAAATACTAAACCCTTCCACCTCAAATCTGGAATCTTGGTTCTTTCCAGAATTTGTGCTACTTTATAATACATATAAAAGCAAACCCTGGGTTATACCAATCAAATTACTTCTTTTTAATTTTAATGGAAATATAAATTATAGTAAAAATAGCAATAGAAAGAAAAAAGGGAATCTTTTTATATCATTCAACGAAACCCAATTTTTAAAATTCGAGAATCGAAATCAAGAGGAAAAAGAATTCGCAGGACAAGTAGATCTTGGATCAAATGTACACAACCAAGGTAATCTTGAATCATTACTCTCAAACCACGAAAAAGATATTGAAGAAGATTATGCGGGATCATACTCAGACTTGCTAAAAGGTACAAAAACAAATCAATTCAAGAATAACATGCAAGCAGAACTTGATTTATTCCTAAGAAGACACGTGCCTTGTCAATTGAGATGGAATGATTCTGTAAATAAAAAACTGATCAATAATATCAAGGTATATTGTATCCTGCTTAGAATGAAAAATCCAAGAGAAATTTTGATATCTTCTATTCAAAGGGGAGAAATGAGTCTGGATCTAATATTGTTTCATAAAGATAAAGATTTAACTCTTACAGAATTGATGAGAAGAGGTATATTTTTTCTCGAACCAATTCGTGCGCCTGTAAAAAATGATGGACAATTTATTATGTATCAAACTATAGGTATTTCATTGGTTAATAAGAGTAAGTACCAAACAAATCAAAGATACCAAGAAGAAAGATATGTTGATAATAAGAGTTTTGAGAAATTCAGTATAAGATGTCAAAAGATGATTGGAAATAAAGAAAAAAATTATTATGATTTGCTTGTTCCTGAAAATATTTTATCGCCTAGACGTCGTAGAAAATTTAGAATTCTAATTTGTTTCAATTTGAGGACTAGGAGTGGTGCGGCTAGAAATCCAGTATTTTGCAACGGGAACAGCTGTAAAAATTTTTTTGCTGAAAACAAACATCTTGATAGAGATAAAAATCAATTAATTAAATTTAAAAAATTAGAGTTCTTTCTCTGGCCCAATTATCGATTAGAAGATTTAGCTTGCATGAATCGATATTGGTTTGATACCAATAATGGTAGTTGTTTCAGTATGCTAAGGATACATATGTATCCACGATTGAAAATTCGTTGATGTCACATTTTTTATATCTTCTTACTAGATCTAGTATATGAAAGTAAACAAATGCACACATACAATGTCTTATATTCTGATACATGATACTAATACGTATCAATTAGATTATATTTAGAAATGACTCAAAGGGATGTTCTTATTTTAGGTCTAATCTCTTTTGTGGTTTGTGAATACAAAAATGTACCTATCTCTATCCCTTAAACGAATGAATCCAATTGAAAATTCTATTTTTTATTGATATTGATTAATTTGATTGGATAAACTAGGTATCCATAACGAAATTAAAATTATTGCGTATACCAGATAAAAAAATGAAATGACCGGCATTATAATAAAATTCTATTATTATTACTGATGGGTAAAATTCAAAAAAAAAAAATAAAAAGAAGGGAGGTAAGAGAAGATTTCGTTTTATGGTAAAAAACTTATTCATCTCAGTTATTTCTCAAAAAGAAGCAAATAGAGGATCTGTTGAATTTCAAGTATTCAGCTTCACCAATAAGATCCGACGACTTACTTCACATTTGGAATTACACAAAAAAGACTATTTATCTCAGAGAGGTCTACGGAAAACTCTGGGAAAACGTCAACGCTTGCTGTCTTATTTGGCAAAGAAAAATAGAATACGTTATAAAGAATTAATTGGTCAGTTGGGTATTCGGGAGACAAAAATTCGTTAGTTTGAAGAGTCCTTTTGAATTATTTGATTTATTAGTTCTTGAATTTTGATGAACTTCTTTTCGTTTTCAGCAATTCATGGAAGAATGCAGAAGAATGAATCAGGGGAAAACCTATGAATGTACCAGCTACAAGAGAAGACCTCATGATAGTCAATATGGGTCCTCACCACCCGTCAATGCACGGTGTTCTTCGACTAATCGTTACTTTAGATGGCGAAGATGTTATTGACTGTGAACCAATACTAGGTTATTTGCACAGAGGGATGGAAAAAATTGCAGAAAACCGAACAATTATACAATATTTGCCTTATGTAACACGTTGGGATTATTTAGCTACTATGTTCACAGAAGCAATAACCGTAAATGCACCTGAACAGTTGGGAAATATTCAAGTACCTAAAAGAGCCAGCTATATTAGAGTGATTATGTTGGAGTTGAGTCGTATAGCTTCTCATTTATTATGGCTTGGTCCCTTTATGGCAGATATTGGTGCACAGACTCCTTTCTTCTATATTTTCAGAGAAAGAGAATTAGTTTATGATCTATTCGAAGCTGCCACCGGTATGAGAATGATGCATAATTATTTTCGTATCGGAGGAGTAGCTGCTGATTTACCGCATGGATGGATAGATAAATGTTTGGATTTCTGCGATTATTTTTTAACCGGGGTTTCTGAATATCAAAAACTTATTACGCGTAATCCGATTTTTTTAGAACGAGTTGAGGGAGTAGGCATTATTGGTGTAGAAGAAGCAATAAATTGGGGGTTGTCAGGACCAATGCTGCGAGCTTCCGGAATACAATGGGATCTTCGTAAAGTCGATCGTTATGAGTGTTATAACGAATTTGATTGGGAAGTCCAATGGCAAAAAGAAGGAGATTCATTATCTCGTTATTTAGTACGAATTGGTGAAATGATGGAATCTATAAAAATTATTCAACAGGCTCTGGAAGGAATTCCGGGAGGGCCATATGAGAATTTAGAAATCCGATGCTTTGATAAAGCGAGGAATCCCGAATTGAATGATTTTGACTATCGATTTATTAGTAAAAAGCCTTCGCCTACCTTTGAATTATCGAAACAAGAACTCTATGTGAGAGTCGAAGCCCCAAAAGGGGAGTTGGGAATTTTTCTGATAGGAGATCAGAATGTTTTTCCTTGGAGATGGAAAATTCGACCGCCGGGTTTTATCAATTTGCAAATTCTTCCTCAGTTAGTTAAAAGAATGAAATTGGCTGACATTATGACGATACTAGGTAGCATAGATATAATTATGGGAGAAGTTGATCGGTGAAATGATAATTGATACAACAGAAATACAAGATATCAATTCTTTTTCCAGATTGGAATACTTAAAAGAGGTTTATGGGATGATATATGTGCTTGTACCTATTTTGACTCCTGTATTGGGAATCACAATAGGTGTACTAGCAATTGTGTGGTTAGAAAGAGAAATATCTGCAGGGATACAACAACGTATTGGACCTGAATATGCCGGTCCTTTGGGAATTCTTCAAGCTCTAGCAGATGGCACAAAACTACTTTTCAAAGAGAATCTTCTTCCATCTAGAGGAGATACTCGTTTATTCAGTATCGGACCATCCATAGCAGTCATATCAATTCTCCTAAGTTATTTAATAATTCCCTTTGGCTCTAACCTTGTTCTATCCGATCTCAATATCGGTGTTTTTTTATGGATCGCTATTTCAAGTATTGCTCCCATTGGACTTCTTATGTCAGGATATGGATCCAATAATAAATATTCCTTTTTAGGTGGTCTACGAGCTGCTGCTCAATCAATTAGTTATGAAATACCATTAACTCTATGTGTGTTATCAATATCTCTACGTGCGATTCGTTGAGACATAAACCTTTCCCTATTCCTTTCTTTTTTTTTCTAGGAAAGAAGTTGAATCAATTGAATAAATCTCATCATTTTTTTATTCATCATTCGGGTTGAAAAACTAAATAAGATAGTTATATGAGTGAAATAAAACAGCTTCAAAATTCGCAGTAAAAGGATTGAGTCTCATTTCCTATGTACAAGAGTTAAGCGGAAATAAACATAAGCAGTAGAGACTGTTTATCCCAAGATTGATTGATTAGGCATCAATCACGACTTGAAGCGGGTTCAAAAGATCAACTATATGAAGTTTTCACTATCTTTTCTATGGACTAACATATATGTATTACCATAACGGGGGATTGAGCAACAATAAGTGGATGGCTAGGAACACCAAGGTACATAAAGGATTAGTAATGGAGATTATGTAAGTTATCCAAGGGACATTTATACATATAAAAGAATACTAATTGGGGCTTAAAATTAGTAGAAATGATCAGGCAGTACTCCCCATGATTCCGATCCAGAGTATGCTCCTATCCACTAATTAAAGAAATAGCTATCAGGAACGAAATAATCCTTTACTTTATTTTAAAGCCCCCCTTCACTTTTTCTTAGAAAGAAGACTGGGAACGACAAAAAAGAAAGAATGGAATTAGAGTAGACAAAATCTTTTCTTATTCTTTCTTTCTTATATCCATATTCATAGAGATAGAATTCTTGTCAGTATTCATGAACTACTAGAATGTCTAATTGTTTTTCGTAATGGAAAGGGCGGGGTTGAAATATCTATTGCTATTGATATTTTTGCAAGAAGTATTTTATTGAAGGATTAAGTTATTACTCAACAAAGAAAATATTAAAGGATGAGAGAAATTCAGAAGTACCTTTTTATTTATTATTATTATAGATTATAGCAGACAGAATTCCATTGGCCTAATTCCGCGACCTTACGGTAGATTTTGACTCTCTTTTACAAATATATCAAGATAAATAAATAAAAATAAATAATACCGGCCTGGTCCCTAGATTAATTTGTGGCCCTCGAGGAGCCGTATGAAGTGAAAATCTCATGTACGGTTCTGTAATAGCGATGGGAACAGTGATGTTATCACCGACTATGATTATCTAACAGTTTGAGTACAGTTGATATAGTTGAGGCGCAGTCAAAATATGGTTTTTGGGGATGGAATTTGTGGCGTCAACCTATAGGGTTTCTCATTTTTCTAATTTCTTCCCTAGCCGAATGCGAAAGATTGCCTTTTGATTTGCCAGAAGCAGAAGAAGAATTAGTAGCAGGTTATCAAACCGAATATTCGGGTATCAAATTTGGTTTATTTTATGTTGCTTCTTATCTAAATCTACTAGTTTCTTCATTATTTGTAACAGTTCTTTACTTGGGAGGTTGGGATCTCTCTTTTCCGTACATATTTGTTCCTGAGTTTTTTGAAATAAATAAAGCGGGTGAAGTCTTTGGAACGACAATTGGTATCTTTATTACATTAGCCAAAACTTATTTGTTCTTGTTCATTTCTATCGCAACAAGATGGACTTTACCTAGGTTGAGAATGGACCAACTGTTAAATCTTGGATGGAAATTCCTTTTACCTATTTCTCTAGGTAATCTATTATTAACAACTTCTTCGCAACTCCTTTCACTGTAAAAGAATACAATACGATATTCAGAACTTGTCTCAAACAAGAGAAAGAAAGAAACAAAAAATTATTCATTAGATATTCGCGATATGTTCCCTATGGTAACTGGGTTCATGAATTATGGTCAACAAACAGTACGAGCTGCAAGGTATATTGGTCAAAGTTTCATGATTACCTTGTCCCACGCAAATCGTTTACCTGTAACTATTCAATATCCTTATGAAAAATTGATCACATCGGAGCGTTTCCGCGGGCGAATCCACTTTGAATTTGATAAATGCATTGCTTGTGAAGTATGTGTTCGTGTATGTCCTATAGATCTACCTGTTGTTGATTGGAAATTGGAAACTAATATTCGAAAGAAACAACTGCTTAATTACAGTATTGATTTCGGAATCTGTATATTTTGTGGTAATTGTGTTGAGTATTGTCCAACAAATTGTTTATCAATGACTGAAGAATATGAACTTTCCACTTATGATCGTCACGAATTGAATTATAATCAAATTTCTTTGGGTCGTTTACCAGTGTCAGTAATTGACGATTACACAATTCGAACAATTTTGAATTCACCTCAAATAAAAAGTGAATAAAACAATTATCAATTTTAAAGACTTAGTTGTGATCTAAAGTCATAATAAAGTAATGAGGTTTCTTTCTTTTTGCTTGGTCACTAACTACAAATCCCAACTATTTATTTGTTGATAAGAATCATGGATTAATTTGGATTGAAAATCTATTTATATATCCGGAATTATTTCGAAATATATAGGTTTTGAACTACTCTTTCGGATAAAGAATGAAATTGGTCCAATAACGGTATCTACATCAATCACATCTATTAGTATTTAATTCAATTAGTCAATTTTATAAAAAAAATAGGGTAGGGTAACTTTTTCCTGGTCGGATCAATAAAGTCATGAAACATTTCGATTTTTTATCTT